TCTTGAAAAATATATTTAATTTTAAGGAGTTGATCATTTATTTCAAACTATTCAATAACAGGAAGATTACGAACAATTACTCAAATAATTTCATATGAAATTAGATAATCATCGATTTTGTTATCGTTTTTCTTGATAATTAATTGATTAAGATTATATAAATTTTATATTTTTCAAGATTATTGATTTTAAAAATGTATGTAACCTATTGGTTTAATATGAATTATTTCTTGTTTTGCAGAAACAAGAAATAATTCATATTAAACTAATAGGTCATATAAATAACAAAAATCAATGGTATTGGACAACACAAAATTCATATAAACTTAGTCTATTAATTATTAAAAAAAATGATAATATAATTAGTGATAATCTAATTTCATATGAATTTTGTGTTGTCCAATACCATTGATTTTTGTTATTTATATGACCTATTAGTTTAATATGAATATTGTAGAATTATTTTTTTATATTTATAAGAMCTGTTAATTTAGTTATAAAAAAATATCTTCTATATTTGGCTAAAATAATTTAAGCAAATAAAACAGAAGAGAATTCAATATTAAAACCAGAAACTAATTCAGATTCCCCTTCTGAGAAATCGAAAGGAGTTCGATTTGTTTCTGCAAAACAAGAAATAATTCATATTAAACTAATAGGTCATATAAATAACAAAAATCAATGGTATTGGACAACACAAAATTCATATAAACTTAGTCTATTAATTATTAAAAAAAATGATAATATAATTAGTGATAATCTAATTTCATATGAAATTATTTGAGCAATAGATCGTAACCTCCCTATTATAGAATAATTTGAGTTAGAAGACCAACTTCTTAAAATAATAGTATAAACTCTTATAGTTGACATACAAAAAAATATAATAAAACCAATATTAAAAAAAATGTAAGTAAAAAAATATGGTATTAAAGTTCAAATTAAGAGTCTTAAAAATAAACTTATTAAGGGTATAAAAAAGTAAATTATTAAATTAGATGTAAAAGGGAGTATTATTTCCTTACTAAATAATTTTATTCCATCTGAAAAGGGTTGAAAGATTCCAATAAATCCTAATTTATTAGGTCCTTTCCGATATTGAATATATCTTAAAACTTTTCGTTCTAATAAAGTAAAAAAAGCCACCCTTATCAATATTAATATAATAAAAATAATTATAATTATAATAATCATTTATTGAATTTTACTTTTAAACTTTCTTTCTTTTAAGGGTGGCTTTTTATTAATACTTTTGAAAGTTTAAAAGATAATCAATTCCTTAATAAATTTAAAATTTTTAGAATTTCTTCAATTATTATAATTATAATAATCATTTATTGAATTTTACTTTTAAACTTTCTTTCTTTTAAGGGTGGCTTTTTATTAATACTTTTGAAAGTAAAATTCAATAAATTGAAGAAATTCTAAAAATTTTAAATTTATTAAGGAATTGATTATCTTTTAAACTTTCAAAAGTATTAATAAAAAGCCACCCTTAAAAGACAGGAAATAATTCAAATTAAAATATTAAATTTGGAGTTTAAAAATGGTTAAAACCCTTTCCTGACCTTAGAAATAAAATTTAATATTTAAAATAAAAAAAATTATTTTCTGTCTTTTAAGGGTGGCTTTTTATTAATACTTTTGAAAGTTTAAAAGATAATCAATTCCTTAATAAATTTAAAATTTTTAGAATTTCTTCAATTTATTGAATTTTACTTTTAAACTTTCTTTCTTTTAAGGGTGGCTTTTTATTAATACTTTTGAAAGTTTAAAAGTAAAATTCAATAAATTGAAGAAATTCTAAAAATTTTAAATTTATTAAGGAATTGATTATCTTTTAAACTTTCAAAAGTATTAATAAAAAGCCACCCTTAAAAGAAAGAAAGTTTAAAAGTAAAATTCAATAAATTGAAGAAATTCTAAAAATTTTAAATTTATTAAGGAATTGATTATCTTTTAAACTTTCAAAAGTATTAATAAAAAGCCACCCTTAAAAGAAAGAAAGTTTAAAAGTAAAATTCAATAAATTGAAGAAATTCTAAAAATTTTAAATTTATTAAGGAATTGATTATCTTTTAAACTTTCAAAAGTATTAATAAAAAGCCACCCTTAAAAGACAGGAAATAATTCAAATTAAAATATTAAATTTGGAGTTTAAAAATGGTTAAAACCCTTTCCTGACCTTAGAAATAAAATTTAATATTTAAAATAAAAAAAATTATTTTATGTTTTAGTATTTAAATTAAAAAAAATAATTTAAATTTTTATTATTTAAAATGTTTCTTATTAAATAAATATTAAATAACTTTTTTACCTTTGGTATCAGGGATAATCAATAAAAATAATTAATTTTTATTCTCGAAAAAAATAGAAATAAGTATAAAATTTAAAAATTTTTGTTATAAAAAAATTTACAATTTATATTTAGAGATTAAATGTTAACAATATTTTTTTATCTAGTTAATTCATAATTTAATTAAATTAATTTTACACTTATTAAATTTAAACAATAAATTAACAATTAGTGTAAAAATAAATTATTTTGGTTAACCAAAATAATTTAATAAAATTTTTCATCTTTTTTATAAAATAATAAATATACATTGTTTTAATTTTTATTTTAATTTTTAAAAATGAATTGATTTAAATAATAAAAAAAATAAAAAAATAATGATTATATAAGTAATTAATTTATCTTTTTAAAAAGAATTAAGCAAAAATTTTAATCAAATGTTTAACAAAAACATCTCTTACTTTTTATTTAGTAAGTAAAACCTGCCCAGTGAAATTTAAACGGTTATATAATAATACTAAGGTAATATAATAAGTTGTCATTTAATTTGTGAATATAATGAAGGTTTAATGAATTAAAAACTGTTTTTTAAAAAAAAAATTAAATTAATAATTAAGTGAAAAATCTTAAATAATTTTAAAAGACGATAAGACCCTATAGAACTTATTTAAAATTTTAAATTTACTGGGGAAGTAAAAATATAAAAAAAACTATTTTTAGCTATAAATTATTTAAAAATTATAACCATTAATTTTTGTATAAAAAGTTACCTTAGGGATAACAGCATTAATAATATGAAAAGTTCTTATTTAAATATTCTTTAATGACCTCGATGTTGAATTAAAATAAATTAATAAAGTAAAAATTAAATTATATTAGGTCTGTTCGACCTTTAATATTTTACATGATTTGAGTTCAAACCGACGTAAGTTAGGTTGGTTTCTATCTTTAAATTAAAAATCTTTATTAGTACGAAAGGACCATAAAGTATATTTATAATATTTATTTCTATTTTGTCAGAAAAATGTAATGAATTTAGGATTCATTTATATATGAAACTATTCATATAAATAGAAATGTTTTTTAAAAAAAAAAAATATTTTTTAAATTTATCTTTTTTAATAATATTATTAGGAATTTTATTAGGTTTAAATAGGGTATCTTGATTAATAATGTGATTAAGTATAGAAATTACCCTTATATTTTTTATTCCTCAGATGATATTAAAAAAAAGGGTAATTGAAAGATTTTCTTGTTTAAAATATTTTATTTTCCAATGTTTAGGATCCACTTTTTTTATTTTAGGAGGTTTAAATTTATCTATTCTCATGACTTTTGGTTTATTTATAAAATTAGGTATATTTCCTAATCATTTTTGAGTATTATCAATCTCAAAGAGTTTAAATTGAATAAATTTTCTACTGTTTATAACTGTCCAAAAAATTTTACCTCTTATATTTTTAATTTTTAGATTAAAATTTATATTATCTTTTTTTATTTTAATTTTTTTAAATTCTCTAATTGGAAATTTAAGAAGAATAAATCAGACTGATTTACGATTATTAATAAGATTTTCTTCTATAAATCATATAAGATGAATAATTATCTCAACAATATTTAATATATATTTCTTTTATATTTATATAACATTATATATCTTATTAATAATTTTATTATTTATTTTTTTCGAAAAAATAAAAATTTTTTATCTATTTCAATTATTTTATTTAAAAAATTTTAAAATAAAATATAATTATTTAATAATATTTACAATCTTTTTTTCTTTTATAGGGTTTCCTCCTTTTTTAGGATTTTTAATTAAATTAATTTCTATTACTTCTTTATGTAATTTTTTTTTTCTTTTATTGTTATTTTTTTTGATAATACAAAATTTATTTATTTCATTTTCTTATATTCGAACATTAATTTTTATATTTTTGAATGTTTCACGATCTACAAAATGAAATAAATATAATTTAAAAGGTTATTTCAATTTATTTTATTTCATTTTTTTTATAATATTAATTTAAATAAGTGCCTGAATTTTTAAAGGGTTATCTTGATATGATAAATTATGTTAATAAACCTTATTTATTTTTATCTATAATAAGCTAAAATTAAGCTATTAAACTTTTAATTTAATAATGAAAATTAATCTTATAGAAAAAAATAATTATAGTTTAAAAAACATTTCTTTTACAAAGAAAAATTAAATTAAAAAATTTTAATTATATAAAGTAAAATAAGCTAAAATTAAGCTATTGGGCCCATAACCCAAAAATGAATTTAATCTTTTACTTAAACAAAATATTAAGTTATAAATAAACTAAAAATTTTCAAAATTTTTAAAAAGAATTTTTCTTATATTTTTCTAATATGACAGAAAAATGTAATGAATTTAAGATTCATAAATGAATTAATTATTCTATTAGAATTGTATATTTAGTATAAAAATTACTTTTATTTTCCAAATAAATAATTTCTAATCAATAGAAAGTATACATTAGAAAATTTAATTAAATTTATAATATTGAAATGTCATTTCAAAATTGTTTTAAATAACAATTTTCGTTAGATTTAGTTTTAGTCTTAATATTACTTTATAAAAAATATGCATATAAATTTAAACTAGATCTTAATTAAATTTAGTATAAAATATTTTATTATTAAGGCAACTTAAAAAAATTTTTTATTTTCAAATTTTTGTGCCAGAAGTTTCGGTTAAACAAATAATTTATTTATACCATTTAGTTAATATAAAAAATTAAATTAAGAAAAAATTTATTAATTTTTGGTAAAATATTAAATAATAAAATATATTCTTTTAAAATTATTTTTATTAAATATATTTAAAGTACTAGGATTAGATACCCTACTAAAATTTATAAAAAAACTAAGTTATTAAAATTTTAGTATTTAAAATTAAAAGAAATGGCAGTATAATAACTAAATTAGAGAATTTTGTTTATAAATTGATAATACACAAAACACCTTACTTTATTTTTTGTTTATTTATTTCCGTTTAAAAAATTAATATAAAATTTAATTTTAGCTAAAATTAAATTTTATAATTCAGGTCAATATATATCTTTATAATAAAGTTTAAATGAAATACATTAAAAAAATATAAAATTAATTATTACATCTAATTGTAGTATAAAAGAGAATTTAAAAGTAATAAAATTTTAGAATAATTTTATGAATAAGTTATATTATATGTACAAATCGCCCGTCATTCTTATAAATTAGACAAGTCGTAACATAGTAAATATATTGGAAAATGTATTTGGAATAAAGTGTCTGATAAAAGTATTAAACTGTAATTTTAAAAATGAGTTTTTAAACTCCTTTATTTTTTAACTAAAGGATAATAATTTAAATAAAAATATTTATTTAGCAAATAAAATATATTAAATTCTTATTAATTTATCTTAATTTATTAGTTTAAGAAAACATAATTAAATAATGTGTATAGTTTCGACCTATATAAAGACATATATAGGTGTCTCTTAAATTAATTAAGATAGAAAATATTTTTTATTAAAAATAAAAAAATCAAATAAATAAATAATTATTTCATTTAAAAAAAATCATATAAAATAAATAACAGTTATTAATTGTCTTAGTAAAATATAAGGCTGTTCAATAGGCTTTGAACCAAGAATGGTTAATATAAAAAATACAGAAATAAAAATTCAAAAAAAGTAGATATTTAAATTATAAAATTGTAAACCTTTTATTATACTTTTTTTTTTAAAAGGTAAAAAAAAAAGAATAAAAATAGATATAATTAATATTAAAACTCCTCCTAACTTATTAGGGATAGAACGTAAAATAGCATAGGCAAATAAAAAATACCATTCAGGTTGAATATGAATGGGGGTAACTATAGAATTAGCTAAAATAAAATTATCAGGATCACCCAAAATATATGGGTAAAAACAAATAATAAAGAAAATAATTATAAAAAAAATAAAAAATCCAAGTAAATCTTTTAATACAAAAAATGGATTAAATCGAATTTTTTTAAAATTTCTATTGATTCCTAAATTATTATTGGATCCCGTAGTATGTAAAAATATTAAATGTAAAATTACTATAAACACTGTTAAAAAAGGAAAAATAAAATGAAAGACAAAAAATCGATTTAAAGTAGGATTATCAACAGAAAACCCTCCTCATAATCAAACTACTAAGCTATCCCCTAAATAGGGGATAGCTGATAATAAATTTGTAATTACAGTGGCTCCTCAAAATGATATTTGTCCTCATGGTAAAACATATCCTAGAAATGCAGTAGCTATTACAAGAAATAAAATAATTACACCAATTAATCAAGTTATATAAAAATAATAAGATATATAATATAAACCTCGCCCAATATGTAAGTATAAACAAATAAAAAATATAGATGCTCCATTAGTATGAATAATTCGAATTATTCAACCTCAATTTACGTCTCGTCTAATATGAATAACTCTAAAAAAGGCATTTAAAATATTAGGTGAATATTGTATAGCTAAAAAAATTCCTGAAACAATTTGAATTAATAAACACAATCCTAATAAAGAACCAAAATTCCATATAAAAGAAATATTTAATGGAGTTGGTAAATAAAAAAAAGAATTTTTAAAAATGTTTAATAAATTTATTTTTTTAAAATGGAAAAGAGTCATTTATTTATTCAAAATTTTAAGAGTAATTTATAGATCCTTTATCCTTTATTAAATAAATTAAATTAATAATACAAATTAATCTAAAAAAAATATAACAGATTAAAAATAAAATAGAACTTAAGTTATATTCTAAAAAAAAAAAAGTTATATTAGAAAATTCTTTTTTTAAAAAAAAAGTTAATGAATCATTAAAAAATGTTTCTTTAAAATTAAAAAATATTATAAATCTCAAAAAAAACATTAATAAATAAATGACTCTTTTAATATTTAAAGGATTAAATATTTCTATAGAAATGATTCTAATATTATATAAAAAAAGAATTAAAATTCCACCTAAAAATATTAAAAATAAAATATAAGAGTTTCAAGAGGAAAAAGAAAATATTCTTACAAAAATACATAAAAATATAGTATTTAAAATTAATATTAATCTTATAAATAAAGGATGCTTCAGAACAAAAAAAAAAACTATAATTAATGAAAATAAAAACAAAAAAAAAAAAATTATATTCATATATTTATAAACTCATTTTAAAGTTATCTTTAATTTACAAAATTAATATTTTTAATTAAACTATATAAATGACTTTTATTATTATAATTATATTTTTATCTCTAATATTTTCTTTTGTAAAAAATTATATTCATTTTATAAATATTTTAATTATTTTTGAATGTTTTATTTTATTAATTTTCTTTAGATTAAGAAATTATCAAGAAATTTATATATTAATTATCTTCTGCGTATTTTCGGTTTGTGAAAGAGCAATAGGTTTAACATTAATAATTATTATAATTCGTTGTAATAGTAATGATTTTTGTTCTTTAAAATTTTTAAATTGTTAATAGTAATATTTTTTTTAATTCATCCGTTTTTAAGGTTTTGAAAATTAAGATTAAACTTAATTTTAATATCCTTTCTATTTATAATATTTCCTTTAAATATATTTTTTAGAAATTTAAGAATAAACTTAGGATGTGATATTATAAGTTTAATTATAATGATTTTATTAATTTTCATTTTTTCTTTGTCAATTTTATCAAGAAAAAATATTTTAATATTATATAAATACTTTTTTATAATTTTAATTTTATTAAAAATCCTTATAATTTTTTTTAGAATTATAAATTTAATAATATTTTATGTTTTTTTTGAGTTTAGATTAATTCCAATAATACTAATAATTTTAGGATGAGGTTTAAAGGTTGAACGAATCCAAGCAAGAATATACTTTATATTTTATACTATATTTTCTTCATTACCACTTTTATATAAATTAATTTTTTATTTTTATTTTTGTTCTTCTAACTTTATATATTTAGAAAAAAATTTATTTTTAGTAAATGACTTTTTTAATATTTTATTCTTTTGTTTTGCCTTTTTAGTAAAAATACCTATTTTTCTATTTCATTTATGATTACCAAAAGCTCACGTTGAAGCTCCAGTAAGTGGCTCAATAATTCTAGCTGGTATTTTACTTAAATTAGGGGGTTATGGACTAATTCGTATTTTAATAATTATTATGGAATCAATATATTATTATTCTTATTTTTTAATTTCTTTTAGTTTATGAGGTGGTTTAATTATTAGATTTTCTTGTTTAAATCAATTAGATTTAAAAATAATTGTGGCTTTCTCTTCTATTTCTCATATAAGAATATTAATTTCAGGTTTATATAGAATAAGAAAATTAGGATTATATGGTTCTTTTTTAATTATAATTTCTCATGGATTAACATCTTCAGGTATATTTATGTTAGTAAATATTTTTTATGAGCGAACTCATTCTCGAAGTTTAATTTTTAATAAAGGTTATATTAATATTTCACCTAATTTAAGTTTATCTAGATTTTTAATAATTTCTTCTAGAATAGGGTCCCCCCCATCTATTAATCTATTAAGAGAATTTTTATTATCTTATTCAATAATATATATATATATTTATTTTTTTGTAATATTATTTTTTTTAATAATATTGAGAGTAAGATATTCTATATACTTTTATTCTTTTAATCAACATGGGAAATTATTTAAAGGAATATATTTTTTTAAGATTATTTATATATTAGAATTTTTAATTATTTTTTTACATTGAATTCCAGCTAATATTTTAATTTTAAAAAGAGAAATTTTAAGTTTATACTTTTAATAAAATTATTATAATATTTTATATAAAATATTGTTTTGCAAAAACAAAGATAACTTTATGTTTTATAATTGAGTAATTAACATATATTTTAAATTAATGTGTATATTTTGAAAATATAAAAAAAATTAATAAATTTATTATTCTTTTTTAATAAAATTTTAAATGCCATCTTATTAGTTTAATTAAAAATATTAATTTGTGGAATTAAAGATAAAGTTTTATAAGATATTTAAAAATATTTATTAATATTAAAATTATATTTATATTTTCAATATAATGCTTTATAAATTAAGCTAAATAAATTTTTATATATTATTTATTAATTTTTAAAATTAATTTAGATAAACTTTTATTAATAATTTATTATGAAATTATATAACAAAAATAATTTAATACTAACTTTTTTTTTATTTTTAATTACATTAGGACTTATATGTTTTTTTATATTTATTAATTTTTTAAATAAAAAATTAATAATTTTTTTAAAATTGGAAATTTTAATAATTAACTCAAATTCTATTGAAATAATTATGTATTTTGATTGAATATCTTTTTCTTTTTTATCTGTGATTTTTATTATTTCTAGGATAGTAAGATTATATTCTATAGAATATATAAGGTTTAAAAAAAATTATTTTATTATTTTAATTTTTTTATTTGTTTTTTCTATAATCATATTAATTATTACAACTAATATAATTAGTATTTTAATTGGTTGAGATGGGTTAGGATTAATTTCATATTTATTAATTATCTTTTTTCAAAGAGATAAATCTAAAAATTCTGGAATATTAACTTTAATACTTAATCGTATTGGGGATGTTTTAATTATTTTTTCTTCATGGATTTTATTTTGTTTTGGGGGACTTAATTTCTTATTTTATTATAATATTCCAAACAAATTTTTAATTTTTTTTATTATTTTAGCATCAATAACTAAAAGAGCACAAATTCCATTTAGATCATGATTACCTGCTGCTATAGCAGCACCCACTCCAGTTTCTTCTCTAGTTCATTCTTCTACTTTAGTAACAGCAGGAATTTATTTAATAATTCGATTTAATAATTATTTTAATCCTGTATTAATAAAATTTATTTTAATTTTTAGATGTTTAACTATATTTTTATCAGGGTTAAGAGCTAACTATGAAATAGATATCAAAAAAATTATTGCACTTTCTACTTTAAGTCAATTAGGATTGATAATAATAATTTTGTCTTTAAATTTTTTTATACTTTCTTTTTTTCATTTAATTACACATGCTCTTTTTAAAGCTTTACTTTTTTTATGTTCAGGAATTTTAATTCATAATTTAAAAAATAATCAAGACATTCGTTATATAGGTATAATAATTAAATTTATACCATATACAGTTATATGTTTTAATATAGCCAATTTATCTTTATGTGGCTTTTTATTTTTAAGAGGTTTTTTTTCAAAAGATTTAATAATTGAAAATTATATTATAAATAATAAAAATCTTTTGATTTTTATTATTTTATTAATTTCTACATCTTTAACTGTTAGTTATACATTTCGTCTAATTTATTATTTATCTTATATTAATATGAGATCATTTGTTTTACTTAAAATAAAAGAACATGTAATTTTTAAATATGTTCTTTTATTAATAACTTTTCTATCTGTAATTATAGGTTATTTTTTTAATTTTACTATATATATGACTTTTTTTGAACCTTTTTTAAGAATTTATATAAAATTTATTATTCCACTTATTTTAATAAGTGGAATAATAATAATAGTTTTTTTTATTTCTAAAAAAAACTATTATTTCTCTTACTTATGGTTTTTAAATTATTCAATTTTAATAATAAAAAATATTTCATTAAATTTTAATAATAAAATTTTTTATTCTTCTAATTTTGGATTTTTTGAGTTAATTGGAAGTCAAGGGTTATATAAATATTTAATGTATTGATCTAATATAAATAAAAAATACTTTTTAATTAATTTTAAAGTACTTTTTTTGATAAGTTTATTGTTATTTAATCTTATAATTTTTAATTATTTGTAATTACAAAATAATATTTTTATAATGAAAATATAATGTTTTAAATTAAACTATACAAATTTTTTAAAATAAAGATAAAAAACATTTGAAATGCTTTTATAAAGTTAGAAACTTTATATTTATATTTTATCGACTTTAATTGGAAATTTATTCAATTTTATTATTAACAATAATATACCTCATTTTGGTTTCAATTAATATAATCAATTTAATGATCCTAAAAATCATTCATGAAATAATCCTCATATTAAAATTAATAAAAATAAAAATATTAATATTATTCATATCTTTGAATTTATTATAAAAATACTAAAAATGAAAGGAATTAAAATGATAATTTCAATATCAAAAATTAAAAAAATAATTCTGATCAAAAAAAAACGTAAAGAAAAAGGGTTTCGTGGGAAATTTATTAAATTAAATCCACATTCAAAAGGTGATATTTTTTCTCAATTTTTTTTTGTTTTTATAGAAATAATAAATGAAACAAATATTAAAAAAAAACAAATAAAAAAAATCAAAATTCTTATTTTAATTAATAACATAAATTAATTTTTATCCCCCAATAATATAAACAAATAAATATAAAAATAATCAAACTACATCTACAAAATGTCAATACCAAATAGCAGCTTCAAATCCAAAATGATGAATATTTGAAAAATGATTATTTAAAGAGCGAAAATAAATAACTAAAAGGAAAATAGTTCCAATAATAACATGGATTCCATGAAATCCTGTTATTATAAAAAAAGTTGTTCCAAATACTGAATCTGAAATACAAAAAAAAGATTCTTTATATTCATAAAATTGAATTATTGTAAAATAAACTCCTAGTAAACAAGTTAATAATAATCTAACTTTATATTCTTTTTTTTTGGTTAGTAAACTATAATGAGATCAAGTAACTGAAAATCCAGATAATAATAAAATTATGGTGTTTAAAAGGGGAATTTCAATAGGATTAAAAAAAATAATCCCCTTCGGAGGTCAAATTAATCCTAATTCTATATCTGGTGATAATCTTATATGAAAAAAAGATCAAAAAAAAGAAAAGAAAAAAAGGAGTTCTCTAGTAATAAATAAAATTATTCCTATTTGTAAGCCCTTAAATACTTTTAATGTATGAAAACCTTGCCAAGTCCTTTCTCGTACAACATCTCGTCATCATTGAAAGGAAATTAAAATGGTAGACAAAATTCCAAATATATTTTGGTAATTGTTAAAACCATTAAATCAATCAACTATACCAAAAATTATAGAAAAAATTCTTATTGAACTTAAAATAGGCCATGGTCTATTTGAAACTAAATGAAAAGGATGATTAAATATAGTCATATAGTTAATTTAGATGTTAATGTAAAGGTTCTCTTAAATATAAAGCTCTTAATGAAGAAATAACAAATGATTGAACAAAACAAACTATAATTTCTAATAAAAAAATAGGAATTATAATAAAATAAATTAATAATTTAATTATTAAAATTATATGCTCTGCAGGATTTAATAAAATTTCTATTAAAATGTGTCCTGAAAGGATATTGGCTGTTAAACGAATTGATAATGTTAATGGTCGAATAATTATTCTAATTATTTCAATTATTACTAAAATAGGTGATAAAATACTAGGACTTCCTAGGGGGGTTAAATGACTAAATATATTATTGTTAAATTTTAATCATCCTATCAAAAAAAATAATAAAAAAAAAATAAGAGAAAAGTATAAATTTATATTTAGTTGACTTGTTAAAGTAAATAAATAAGGAAACATCCCAAAAATATTAAATTGTAAAACATAAAAAAAAAAAGTAATATAAATTAAAACACCACCATATAATTTCTTGCCTACTAATAATATAAATTCTTTATTTAGAAAATATATTATATAAAGAATAATAAATATATATCGAGAGTTAAATAGTCAATATTTTAATGGAAAAAAAAATAGCATAATAAAAATGGTTAAATTAAATAAAATATAAGGGGATACACCTCTATATAAATCAAAAGAACTAAATAAATTTATTTTTATTTTAAAAAAAAAAATTTAATTGTATAAATAAAAAATATAATAAAAAATAAAAATCTTAGAAAAAATCAATTTAAATAAAAAGTTTGAGGCATAATTTTTTATATTAAAAATTCAATTTGAAAAGGTATATATGCATGTAATGGTCCACATAATTCAGTACAGTACCCATTTAATAATCCTACATTATATCTAAATATTTCTAAAGTATTTAAACGCCCTGGGATAGCATCCACTTTTAAACCCCCATCTGGAAATCCTACTGAATGAATTACATCTTGTGATGTAATTAATATTAATGAAGGAACATTAATTGGAATAAAAATATGATTTGAAGTATCAATATTTCGTATATAGTATTTATTATCTGATCTTCTTGTAAAATAAGAATTTAATAATTTTTCTTTAAATTCAATTGTTCAATATCATTGGTTTCCTGTTAATTTAAATGAAAAAATTTCTCCAAATAATTTTTCTCTTATATACAGAGCTTTTATAGAGAAAATTAAAAATAATGTTAATAAAAAAATAGGGAATAGAAAAAATATAAATTCTATAATATGTCTAATAATTACTTTAGAAGTTCAAAAAGAAATTAAAAAATAAAATAAAAAAAATAATAAAAAAAAAATAAAAATTAAATATATTATAATTATATTATAATATATTTCTAATACTTCTCCTATAACGTTTATAGGTTCAAATCAAATATCTCGATAAAAATTTAAAATATTATATTTATTAATTTTTAAATTAATACCTTAAATTTCAAAAATTTATATGCAGAAACAACTAAATATAAATTTATAATTTTAAAAGTTTCTCAAAATCCATGATCTTCAATTGATTTAACTATTAATCATTCTATATATGATGAAATTCTTAAAATAAATAATGGTTTTCGTTGATAAATTAATCTTTCCAACAAGATTATTAAAAAGAAATAAATACTTATTAAAGAAATTATAGAACCTATACTTGAAATTCTATTTCAAAATATAAAAAAATCTGGGTAATCAATGTAACGACGTGGAAATCCATTTAAACCTAAAAAATGTTGTGGAAAAAAAGTTAAATTTACCCCTAAAAAAATTATTAAAAATTGAATTTTTAATAAATATTCATTTAAATTAAGATTAGTTACTAAAGGAAATCAAAAGATAAAACCTGAAAAAATAGCAAAAGCAGCTCCTATAGATAATACATAATGAAAATGAGCAACAACATAATATCTATCATGAAGTATAATATCTAAACAAGAATTAGATAAAATAACTCCTGTTAACCCTCCCAAAGTGAACAAAAAAATAAAACCTAATCTTCATAAATTAGTGGATTTAAATAGTTTTATTTTTAAAGAACCTCTAATGGTTGATAATCACCTAAATACTTTTACTCCAGTAGGAACAGCAATTACTATAGTTGCAGCTGTAAAATAGGCTCGGGTATCAATATCTATACCAATTGTAAATATATGATGAGCCCATACAATAAATCCTAAAAATCCAATAGAAAGTATTGCATAAATTATTCCTAAGTTACCAAAACAATTCTTTTTACCAACCTCATGAGAAATTACTTGTGAAACAATACCAAATCCAGGTAAAATTAAAATGTAAACTTCAGGATGACCAAAAAATCAGAACAAATGCTGATATAATGTAGGGTCCCCCCCACCAGAAGGATCAAAATAACTTGTATTTAAATTACGGTCAACTAATAATATAGTTAAAGCACCTGCTAAAACTGGTAAAGATAATAATAATAGAAAAGAAGTTACTAAAACTGATCAAACAAATAAAGTATAATATTCTATATTTATATTTGATATATTAAATACAGTAGAAATAAAATTAATTGAACCCAATAATGAAGATATACCTGCAATATGTAAGGAAATAATAGTTAAATCAATTGAGGAACCTCTTCTTAATGAAGAAAGTGGAGGATAAATAGTTCAACCTGTACCTGACCCTTCTTCTACTAATATACTTGAAAGTAACAAAAATAAAGAAGGAGGTAGTAATCAAAATCTTATATTATTTATTCGTGGGTAACATATATCAGGACTACCTAATATAATGGGTACTAATCAATTTCCAAATCCTCCTATTATAATAGGTATAATTGTAAAAAAAATTATTATAAAAGCGTGGTTTGTAACAATTACATTATAAGATTGACCAGATAAAAAAATGTTTCCAGGCTGGATTAGTTCTAAGCGAATAATTAACCTTATAAATAAACCACAAATTCCTGATCAAAATCCAAATAAAAAATATAATATTCCAATGTCTTTATGACTTGTAGAAAAAAATCATTTTATAATTTTAGTTTATAAATAATTTTAAAATTAATCTAATTATAGAATAAAAAAATAAAAAAAAAATAGATATAGGTAAAAAAACTTTTCAATTTAAATATATTAATTTATCATAACGAAAACGAGGTAAAGAACCTCGAATTCAAATAAAAAAAAAACAAATTAATCTAACTTTAAAATAAAATAATAAATTGAAGAAATTTCCTTTTAATATAATAAGAACAGTCAATATAGATATAAAAATAATTCTACAATATTCGGCTAAAAAAATATAAGCAAATAAAACAGAAGAGAATTCAATATTAAAACCAGAAACTAATTCAGATTCCCCTTCTGAGAAATCGAAAGGAGTTCGATTTGTTTCTGCAAAACAAGAAATAATTCATATTAAACTAATAGGTCATATAAATAACAAAAATCAATGGTATTGGACAACACAAAATTCATATAAACTTAGTCTATTAATTATTAAAAAAAATGATAATATAATTAGTGATAATCTAATTTCATATGAAATTATTTGAGCAATAGATCGTAACCTCCCTATTATAGAATAATTTGAGTTAGAAGACCAACTTCTTAAAATAATAGTATAAACTCTTATAGTTGACATACAAAAAAATATAATAAAACCAATATTAAAAAAAATGTAAGTAAAAAAATATGGTATTAAAGTTCAAATTAAGAGTCTTAAAAATAAACTTATTAAGGGTATAAAAAAGTAAATTATTAAATTAGATGTAAAAGGGAGTATTATTTCCTTACTAAATAATTTTATTCCATCTGAAAAGGGTTGAAAGATTCCAATAAATCCTAATTTATTAGGTCCTTTCCGATATTGAATATATCTTAAAACTTTTCGTTCTAATAAAGTAAAAAAAGCCACCCTTATCAATATTAATATAATAAAAATAATTATAATTATTTCTTCAATTTATTGAATTTTACTTTTAAACTTTCTTTCTTTTAAGGGTGGCTTTTTATTAATACTTTTGAAAGTTTAAAAGATAATCAATTCCTTAATAAATTTAAAATTTTTAGAATTTCTTCAATTTATTGAATTTTACTTTTAAACTTTCTTTCTTTTAAGGGTGGCTTTTTATTTCCTTTCTTTCTTTTAAGGGTGGCTTTTTATTAATACTTTTGAAAGTTTAAAAGATAATCAATTCCTTAATAAATTTAAAATTTTTAGAATTTCTTCAATTTATTGAATTTTACTTTTAAACTTTCTTTCTTTTAAGGGTGGCTTTTTATTAATACTTTTGAAAGTTTAAAAGATAATCAATTCCTTAATAAATTTAAAATTTTTAGAATTTCTTCAATTTATTGAAGAAATTGGAATTGATTATCTTTTAAACTTTCAAAAGTATTAATAAAAAGCCACCCTTAAAAGAAAGAAAGTTTAAAAGATAATCAATTCCTTAATAAATTTAAAATTTTTAGAATTTCTTCAATTTATTGAATTTTACTTTTAAACTTTCTTTCTATTAAGGAATTGATTATCTTTTAAACTTTCAAAAGTATTAATAAAAAGCCACCCTTAAAAGAAAGAAAGTTTAAAAGTAAAATTCAATAAATTAATAAAATTAAAATATTTTTAAATTTTTTAATTTATTTAATTTTTTTTAAAATTTTTAATTTATTAAT